CTCCATTGCTGTCATTTCATATGTATATGGTTACAATTATCTACGTTCCCAGTGTGCCTATGATGTAGCACCAGGCGGATTGTTAGCTAGCGTGTATCATCTTACGAGAATACAGTATGGTGTGGATCAACCCGAAGAGGTATGCATAAAAGTATTTGCCCCAAGGACGAATCCTAGAATCCCGTCTGTTTTCTGGATTTGGAAAAGCGCAGACTTTCAAGAGCGGGAATCCTATGATATGTTGGGAATCGCTTATGAGAATCATCCACGCCTGAAACGTATCTTGATGCCCGAAAGTTGGCTAGGCTGGCCTTTACGTAAGGATTATATTACCCCCAATTTCTATGAAATACAAGATGCTCATTGAATGATAAGATGAATGATAAGAAACTAATCTTCACTTATACGACTCCAGATATTCAAGGAATCTTTTTACGTTCTGTTCTAGATGAAACGGAGTAACTGGCCTTTCATTCGTACTATGGATGGGCTGCTAAAGAAGCTTCATTTATATTCTCAAATTTGGAAGAGTCCCATTTCAGATGAGCAGAGCCTGTAGGATGAATCAAAAGAGTTCTGCACCATGAACTTTGTACCGCGCGCATCGCTTAGATGGGGCCACGGAAAGCTGCGTAGAAGGGAGTGAATAAATGGGAAAGTGAAGAAATAGAATATGAAATAAAATCGTAAATTCTGAAATAAAAAAAGAAAAATTCAGAAATTAAATAAAATAAAAAAGGATCGGATTTTTTGGACTGTCTCTGAAATGAACCCTGCCTTTTCCTATCCTTCAACTCCTCTAGACTAGTCTTTTAGGGTTTTCGACCAACTAACTTCGACTTCGGATATGTATGAAGTATTAACATTCTTTTTGTGCGGGAAGAGATACAGTATGAACAAACAAACAAAAAAGAGGAGGGAACGGAATCCAATTATTTTCTTTACTCATATCTTTACCCATCTACTCGTTTTTTACCCATCTACAAGACGGAGGCGTCTATCTATACATCTAGATGTAGATGGATAAATATGTATTATGCTCTGGACTATTAACGCATATAATATGGGTTCCGACTCTATTGATTTATTTGTATGAGTATCTTATCTATTCGATACATTAACCACGTGCCAGGAACCAGATTTGAACTGGTGACACGAGGATTTTCAGTCCTCTGCTCTACCAGCTGAGCTATCCCGACCATTCTCGATGCATGATCCTACTAAAAGAAAAAGCTTGGGTCTATGTCAATGAAAGGGACTCAAAAAGCATTAACTTACCTAAATAAAGTCGGTAATTTGTTGGATCTTCAAAAAGGAGACTTTGTAAATGTAAGTGTAAGAGTAATGATATGAACTGTGAAAGGTTCCGTAATGGAGATTCTTTGCCCATCCATATATGGATGGGCATTTGTACGTATATCATATCTATCACAGTGAGAAGAGAGAAAGATTTCTGGCCGGATCCATTTGTGAAAGAGTAGAGTAAGTGAAAAACATATCTAATTTTGAACCACTGATAAAAAAAAAAGAGGATAAATGCTTAGGGAGTAAAATAGGCCTTTTATTGGGGATAGAGGGACTTGAACCCTCACGATTTCTAAAGTCGACGGATTTTCCTCTTACTATAAATTTCATTGTTGTCAGTATTGACATGTAGAATGGGACTCTATCTTTATTCTCGTCTCACTCGATTAATCAATCCTTAAAAAGATCTATCAGACTCTGGTGTGATAGTCGATTTGATCACTGACTATTCGATTCTTCCTTCTGCTTCTGAAATTTTTAGAAAAAAAAAATATGGATTCGGATCGTGATTAATCTTTGATATTTCAGTACGTATACGTACATATCTAGGGTCATCCCACTCTGGAGTTTCGATAGAAGGATTCTTCTACCAATGTAGTAAAGTCAACCCCATTCGTTAGAACAGCTTCCGTTGAGTCTCTGCACCTATCCTTTTTTTTTCTGAAAACAGGATTTGGCTCAGGATTGCCCATTTTTAATTCCAGGGTTTCTCTGAATTTGGAAGTTACCACTTAGTAGGTTTCCATACCAAGGCTCAATCCAATCAAGTCCGTAGCGTCTACCAATTTCGCCATATCCCCCTCCCTCTTCCTTATGAGAAAGAAATCACATTGTGACCCCCCCTTCTTTCATTTATCTTGGAGCCGTTGAATTCATTAGATACAGGCCCTTATTCCTATATCGAAGAGGTGTGTCCCTATTCTATTTCTTGACCAGCTTCTTTCATCCCTATCGGAGTGGCGGGCCCATATTTGATATGATCCAATCAGAAATGATTCTATCATTGATAGATCCGCAATTCAATATGGATGGATATATCCCACGTCACATATATATATATGTCTTTACACCCCTTATTTTTTTAGCGCTATTTGGAATACTGGAACGGTCGATATTCATTCTTTTTTTATCGTCTTATCCCCTCCCTTTCCGAATGAAACCAGAGGAATGTCTCATTATGCTCTGGACTGCAGCCTTATCTTTATCTTATCCTTTCCTTAGGAAGGATCTCCTATACTATAGGAATTCCTATAGTGTAAATAAATAGAATTTATAAATTTCTATAACTATAATATATAACTAAGCTAATTATTTTAATTTTGAATTTGAATTTCTTAAATTCAATAATTCTTTTTTTTTTTTTAGTTTATTTTATTAAGTAATTATTAATATTAATGTTAATGTTGTCATAATTAATATTCTATTTAATTTTAATTTTAATATTGTATTATTAATATAATATTGATATTGTATTTATATATTATATAATATATATAATATATATAATAATATATATAATTAATATATATAATATATATAATAATAATAAAAACAAACGACTCTTTATTTATTTATTATATTAATAATAGATAAATAAATAAATAGCTAATTACTAATAGCTAAGTCCCAGTAGTTTCCCGAAATCCTATGCACTCTTTCTGTTATGTGAGCCCGCTTAGCTCAGGGGTTAGAGCATCGCATTTGTAATGCGATGGTCATCGGTTCGATTCCGATAGCCGGCTTTTCCATTTATTCGATTTTTTCCATGATTGATATTGATAATGTCTCCTTGAGATCAAGAGAAATTGAAAAGACTTTTCAATTTTCTCCAAATGTCGGGTCAACATAGTATGTTACGGGAACTCCCAACTATGAATAAAAAAGAATCAAAAATGGATTGAAGCTGTTAGATCTCTACAGAACAAGAAAGGGATACTTAACTTCCTATATATAACTATATAAAATAATCTGGTTATTGAGACAATTCATCTCATTCTTCTTTATAGTATTTCAGCGAGTTTAGCTTCGTTTATCGTTTAGTTCAGTCTTAATTTTTTTATTCTGTGAAATAAAATTTCAATAAAATAAGGAGTCTTTATGTCTCGTTACCGAGGGCCTCGTTTCAAAAAAATACGCCGTCTGGGGGCTTTACCGGGACTCACTAGTAAAAGACCTAGATCCGGAAGTGATCTTAGAAACCAACCGCGTTCCGGGAAAAGATCTCAATATCGTATTCGTCTAGAAGAAAAACAAAAATTGCGTTTTCATTATGGTCTGACAGAGCGGCAATTGCTTAGATATGTTCGTATCGCTGGGAAAGCCAAAGGGTCAACAGGTCAAGTTTTACTACAACTACTTGAAATGCGTTTGGATAACATCCTTTTTCGATTGGGTATGGCTTCGACCATTCCTGGAGCTAGACAACTAGTTAACCATAGACATATTTTAGTTAATGGTCGTATAGTAGATATCCCAAGTTATCGGTGTAAACCCCGAGATATTATTACTACGAGAGATGAACAAAGATCCAGAGCTCTGATTCAAAATTATGTGGATTCATCTCCCCGCGAGGAATTGCCAAAACATTTGACTCTTGACTCATTCCAATATAAAGGAATAGTAAATCAAATAATAGATAGTAAATGGATCGGCTTAAAAATCAATGAATTACTAGTCGTGGAATATTATTCCCGTCAGACTTAAACTTAATTAAAATAAAATAATTAAGCTTTGGACAATACAATTTTGTCCACCCTGTTTCACCAAACAAAGTAAATAGAACTAAGTTAAGGGATTTAATCCGGATTTTCCCCCATTTTCGTATCCTTTTCGTATCCCAAGTGGATCCGCGGTCAGATTCTCATTCCTTGTCCACCCTTTCCGATCCGATATTTTATCTACCACAGTAATTGGCAATAGAGAATCACTAGAAAGCAAAGGCCCTACTCTTGGCTTGGAATAATGGTATCCATTGTTATTTGATACATTGTGGTTGGTAACGTTGGTAAATTAGGTGTAGGTCAAGGTACGGAAAGAGAGGGATTCGAACCCTCGGTAAGCAAAAGCCTACATAGCAGTTCCAGTGCTACGCCTTGAACCACTCGGCCACCTTTCCCACAGAATCTTAGGATTCTTGCCCGGAAACCCGGTGAATAGCGAGTCATTCATATTATTGAATTTTTTATTGCAATACAATAAAGGTACGACCGATCTATTATAAATCGAAAACTTTTCGTCAAACAAAGATCTTCCTTCGAGGCTCGAGGGATAAAAACACATTTTTTTTTATTGAATATTAACTTAATATTAAAAAAACTATCTATTCATCTTTGTCAAGACGACGACCCTCTCCATCTTATTCGGATATTTATACCGTATACCGGATTAAACAACCAATGAATTGGGACGAATCCACAAACTCTATAGTATTTTATACTATGGTTATATTTAGAGGTCCATAGGAGTTAAAAAATGCCTTTCTAGTTTCAGATTTATCAACAACAACTCTTCTCATGAGCTATCCCATGGATCTATTATTCCCATGGATCTATTATAAATTCCCATGGATCTATTATAAATAAATTATAAATAAATTCATGGGTCGCCCTATGATTTTAATATTTCCATTGTATTGTTTTGTTTGTGTATACGCGCTATTCGCCCAAAATGGATGGGTTGGTTATTCTATTTTCATCATGGAATGCTTATTTGATTCTTTTGACTCTTTGGGTAATAATATATAATATAAAAAAAAAAAAAACTCCTCGAGTTAGATCAGAATTTGTAGGAAAATTTATTTGATTCCTTAACTTCGATAAAATGAAGAGTAAGAGTTCTGTTCATTGGTATACCACATTGGACTGAAATCCAATCTGATTCCAATATTTCCTATCTATCCCTGTCTTATGTCTTAAAAGGGGCAATTTTGGGGGTCTTTTTTTTTTACAATTACTCTGTTTTTATGTGATTTCGTACTGTACAATTCCTTTGTTTATGGGAGCATTTTCCCTCGAGGGAGAGGATAATGAGAAGAATTATGGAATGGGTTGTAAACTATGCCTAGATCTCGGATAAGTGGAAATTTTCTTGATAAGACCTCCTCAATTGTAGCCAATATCTTATTACGAATAATTCCGACAACTTCAGGAGAAAAAGAGGCATTTACCTATTACAGAGATGGTGTGATTTGATTCGTTTTTTTTTTTTTTATTTATATATTCTATTTATATATAATATATATTATTATAATATATATATATATATATATTATTATATTTTATATTTATTTATATTTACTTATTATATTATTATATATTCTTATTATACTTATTATATTATTATTATTATATATTGGATTTGGCCTCTTTCAGTCTTATGAGAAGGGGACATGGTTCAGGACACAAAAAAAAATTCTTTAAATAAACTTCCGCTTGGTGAAGGTGAAGTTTGGGGTAGTAGAGATCGAACAATTCCTTCTGTCGTGTATCCCCGATTGATGCAACCTCAGATGCTTCAATTATCGATTTTAGCATTGAGCGAAAGGTTACACCTATAGGTTCTGTATTGCAGGTTAATCCTACTCCACCAGTACCAATAGGCGGCGCATAGGGGAAGAAGCACTACACCTAGGAATCAACAACACGAAAACTTTGTTATATATTATACCCCTTTTCCTTATTGGGATCGGGACTAACAAGAATGGTTGGGACAACAAACATCCATCTCGTTTGTGCTTTGGATACCCGTATAACCATCGAAGATCGTTGAAGTGACTAATTCCTGCAAATCAAATAGAGGGCGTTGAGGACAAAGAAATTGTTGGAGTGAGCATTTCTATCTAGCATCAACACGTTTGGTGTTAAGAAAAAGACCTCCTACAGGAAGGCTGGCTAGAGATTTCTTGTAAAAACACTAGCCCCCATCAGTTCATAATGAAAATATTTCAATCTTTTTTGATTCCATGGGTTATTCCCTTTATTACTATGCACAGAAGAGAAGGGAGGAGCCGTATGAGATGAAAGTCTCACGTACGGTTCTGAAACGGAGATTCTTTGAATAGAATGAACGACCGTAACGGATGTCAGCTCAATCCGAAGGAAATTATGCGGAAGCTTTACAAAATTATTATGAAGCTACGCGACTAGAAATTGATCCCTATGATCGAAGTTATATACTCTATAACATAGGCCTTATCCACACAAGCAACGGGGAACATACGAAGGCTTTGGAATATTATTTCCGGGCGCTAGAGCGAAACCCATTCTTACCACAAGCTTTTAATAATATGGCCGTGATCTGTCATTACGTGCGACTATCTCCACTATAGAAAGAAGGAAAGAAAGATCAAATACGCTAGTCAATACTAGAAAAAAAAAAATAGGCTTTCTACATATGCATCGTCCAAAGCAACGATTTTTATCAGCTGTAGCAAAGAAAGACTTCATAGAGGCCAAAATATGAAGAAATAGGTATGGCCTATATACTAGATTCCATGGATAAAGGATCTAATTTAATTGATAGGGTAAGCGCCGTAAAGATCAATTAGAGAGGTTTTGGGGCCGATACAATAAGAACTGCTTACAGAACATATCTTATGATATGAGATAAAGTGAGGAATCAACTTATGTAATAGAGTCGATCTACTAAGGTATTGAGCAGCGGTGTAGCATCAGATCCCAAAGATAGTAAGTCCTTTCTTTCTTATGGAGGAAAGTCTTTTTCAAAGATTCTATATCAATATCAATTCCTATATGAAACCGAGATAGTTACCTTTCAGAAGATTCTAATGATAGAGGGGGTACGGTACCTATGCTTTATTTTTCTGAAGGTGGGAGAAAAGATAAAACGAATTATTGATCAAAAAAAGAGTTTGAAACTCATGTAATTAACCTCTTCTGGTTAACCCGGGATAGATTTACGAGAAATCTCATTCAATTATAGATATGGTAGATTAAGATGGGACACCAAAAGACTTGACGGCGGAGCCGTATGAGGTAGGAAACTCTCAAGTACGGTTCTAAGGGAAGGAAATGACCCACCTATTCCGACCGGGGAGAACAGGCCATTCGACAGGGGGATTCTGAAATTGCGGAGGCTTGGTCTGATCAAGCTGCTGAATATTGGAAACAAGCAATATCGCTTACTCCAGGTAATTATATTGAAGCCCATAATTGGTTGAAGATCACAGGGCGGATC